TCAGTAAATGGAAATTCACCGAAATAAAATCTTCGCGAGATCGTCAATAATGTACCAAGGGTTTCTTTTCTTTAGAGTATACCGAATCAGTATAGCTATCTTTCTTCTGACAGAGCAACGAAATTTCACAATCAGTATCGAAATGAAGTGTTAACGAATTTCTTTTTTCTTTTCTTGTTGCTTGTGCATGTAGAATTTGTACCATTCAATACAGAATTCCTCAAATTCCTCTATCACTAAGATTTCTGCAGTACCTGTAGTAGTACTTGTAATATAATATAATAATCTAAAATATAATAATATAAAAGTTTTCTCTATTATTAGCTTCGGACTAGAAACTGAGGATCGGGTAAAAATACTAGTATAGTATTCAAGAAAAGAAAGAAAACAATGACTAAATAAAATAAAAATAAACATTTGTGATCCACACATTGTTGTTGTATTAGACCCAAAGGAAAGGTTCTTTCTTGACCTAATTACAAGGATAGGGCTTTGTAGTATGGAAAGACAAAATAAAATGTAAAAACTAGTTTTGAGTGATCATCGGATTCTTCTTTTTTTTTTTTTCTTTTCGTTCCAGAGATTATCTGAATGAACTGACTATTCAATTTAATAAGTTCAAGTTAAAGTAAAAAAGTAAAAGTCATTTTCGTTATAAGCTAAGATCAATCATCGTTATAAAAATAAAAAAAATAAGTAAAAAAAAAAATGGATTTGTCGATACAATAAAAAAACGATCCAAATAGAGATGATTTTGCAATTTTAGCCTATAGTGATTCAAAGAAAGTTTCCTTTTTTAATGAAGTTATAAAACAATTCTTTTATTTTTATAATTATTTAAAATTCATTACTAATATTCTATATATACTAATATATATACTAAATTACTAAAAAATACTAAATTACTAAAAATAGAAAATATATATTAAATATTGGTTATTAGTTTACTCAACTCAAGAGTTGCTCAATGAATCTGTTGATTCGAAATTTTGAGATGGGTAGATGTCACAAATGATGAATTGATTTCTTACCTATGTTACGTTACTCTATTTTTGTTAGGACTGCCGTCTCTAATTATAATAATAATAATTATTATAATAATTGATGAATCAAAAACTTTAACTTTCAATTGGTATTTTTGTTTATCTTCGCCTCTTTTCTTTTAAAAATTGAAATTTAGGGAAGTGCTTTATAAACATATGTATAAAAAGAAGATATTTCATTTAGTCCCTTCATGCCTACTATAACTAGTTATTTCGGTTTTCTACTAGTAGCTTTGACTATAACCTCAGCTCTATTTATCGGTCTGAACAAAATACGACTTATTTGAAATTAATTGAATGAACAATTTATAAAAAGAATTCTTCTGTGGTAGTTCATATATTCTATAGTTTCTTGCCGTATCCATTTTCAATTCTTGGTCATTGAGATTCATGAGTAATACCAATTAATATATAAGGATAGATATTACCTCTCCTTTTCACCTTTCAAAGAAATTGAAATGATTGAAGTTTTTCTATTTGGAATTGTCTTAGGTCTAATTCCTATTACTTTGGCTGGATTATTCGTAACCGCATATTTACAATATAGACGTGGTGATCAATTGGACCTTTGAGTAATTAATATCTCCTTTTTTTTTGATTGACCTCCTCCTTTCTTTAATCTACAGGAGGTCAAATTCAGATTGCTGTTCAATTATTTCAGTGTTCTTTTCGACCTAACATAACAACTAACAAGAATCTAATCACGCTCTGTAGGATTTGAACCTACGACATCGGGTTTTGGAGACCCACGTTCTACCGAACTGAACTAAGAGCGCTTTAGTCTCACAATAAAGATTTTGTGACCTAACTCGTCTTGGATATATATACTATCATAAATAAGAAAATTAAAGATTGATTATGTATATCCAATATTAATCAATCTCAATGACCCCTCGTTACTGTTCATAAGATAAGTAATAGGTAGGGATGACAGGATTTGAACCCGTGACATTTTGTACCCAAAACAAACGCGCTACCGAGCTGCGCTACATCCCTTTCAATTGGCCTACAGTCTTATTGTAGAGAATTCCTGTCTTGTTTTCCACATCTTTATTTCTTTCAGTGATATACCCAATTATCTTGTCATTTCTTATTTTTTTTAATCTCATATCATATAACATATAATAATAGACTTATATATGTACTATTGTAATAAAATTACAATAACAAATAACAAAGAAGGAGGATTTTAAATGCGAAATCTAAAAATATACCTTTCCGTGGCACCGGTAGTAAGTACTCTATGGTTTGGGTCTTTAGCAGGGTTATTAATAGAGATCAATCGTTTATTTCCGGATGCGTTGATATTTCCCTTTTTTTAATTATAGTAATTGAGATAGGAAGGGGTGAAGAAAATTAGAGATACAATCAAATATCTGTGACTAATCCCTCCCCCTTTCTTCTTTTTTTTATAATTAAAATCAATTCGAAAATAAAAAAAAAAGAATAAAAGTGGGTTCACCCTAGTTAAACTAAGAACTCGGATTTACAGGCCCAAACTTAAATTAATTAATAATAGAGTGAGAAAGAAAATGGAATAGTTGTGGCATGGCAACAATATCATACAAGATAATTCAACGAAAAAGAAAAATTAAATACTGTACATGTACATCGATTCTAAATATATAGTTAGAAATCATTATATTACTTATTATTACTATTTATTACTCTAATTGGTAGATTGCAACGAAATCTTTCAGAATTGGATTTCGAGTTAGCAACTTCTATTTTTTTCCTTCCTTTCTTCTTCGCTTCGGATCGGAAAATAGAAAGATAGAAGAGTTGAGTCAATTAAAAATCCAAAGGAGGTTCATGGCCAAGGGTAAAGATGCCCGAGTAACGATTATTTTGGAATGTACCAGTTGTGTTCGAAACCGCGTTAATAAGGAATCAATGGGCATTTCCCGATATATTACTCAAAAAAATCGACATAATACACCTAGTCGATTGGAATTGAGAAAATTCTGTCCCTCTTGTTACAAACATACGATTCACGGGGAGATAAAGAAATAGATCGAACCGATCGCTCGTGTGTTCGCCTTCCATTTCAAGGAAGATGAAAAACGACATATTATATATTTATATATAACAGATCATATATTTATTTAAATATAAACAAAGCAATCCTATTTTTATTTGAAATTCGAAATCATTTTTGATCCGATCAAAATATCATTAGGATTTTCGGGACAAGGAATAAAAAAACCATGGATAAATCCAAGCGACTCTTTCTTAAATCTAAGCGATCTTTTCGTAGGCGTTTGCCCCCGATTGTATCGGGGGATCGAATTGATTATAGAAACATGAGTTTAATTAGTCGATTTATTAGTGAACAAGGAAAGATATTATCTAGACGGGTAAATAGATTGACCTTAAAACAACAACGATTAATTACTATTGCTATAAAACAAGCTCGTATTTTATCTTTCTTACCCTTTCTTAATAATGAGAAACAGTTTGAAAGAAGCGAGTCAACTCCCAGAACTACCGGTCTTAGAATTAAAAATAAATAGGCTTGCTCTTCTTCAATTGAATCAAAATAAGATTCCAATCCGAATTCAAATGTAAATTGACGGTTTGTTCAAAAAATCTGAAAATTCTAATGTGTTGTAAGAAAAAAAAAAGGAATTGGGTAAGAAGAATAAATCTTTTTTTTATTGAACGTGTTTGTTCATTGCGATGACTTTATCATATTATATCCTATTTTATCATACTAATTTCTACTCTACTTTCCCAAGTTCATTTGCCAGGGAACTCCATTTAAAACATTTCACTGGATTTCATTTCTTTCAATCTCCTTATCTTATTTTAAGATCTCATTGGAAATCATATAAAGACAATTCCTATTTAAGATAGCTATTTGTGCAAGTATTTTACGATTAAGAAGCAACTGCCTCTTGTACAGATGGTGTATTAATTGACTATAACTGTAGTATACTTTATTGGCTCGAATTACTGCATTTATCCGAGTGATCCACAAACGACGAAAATCTCTCTTCTGTCTACCTCTATCCTGATGAGCCGAAACCAAAGATCTTATTTTCTGTTGAGCAATAGTTCGAGTAAGTCTTGAACGAGCCCCTCGAAAGCTTGATGCAAATAAACGAATTTTGGTTCTACGTCTTCGAGCTATATATCCTCGTTTAATTCTAGTCATTGAATAAATGAAACTTTGATGAATAACTAATTGATTTCTTTTCTTTCAGTTATTTCCTTTCCCCTTCCTAGTCTATTAATAACAAAACGGATTCTTCCAATGTATAAAATAACAATTCCAATGGCTTTTGCTACTATAACCTTCCCGACCACGATTTTTTCTTTTTTTTTTTTCTAGGCTTCTCGCCTCGAAATAAGAAATTGTATTGATACTAGGTATCAAAAAAACATAGTAAATAAAAAAGTAGTAAATAGAAATAGGTATAGTGGGTTCCATCGTTTCTATGGTTGCTTCTTAAACGGTGAGGTCCTCTCTATACACCGGAGCCTCTTCTCTCATTTAATTAATGTTATTGTTAACTTGTACAGTTCACACTCTTTGGCTCTACCCATAATTATCCAGTAATAGGTCTTTCACAACGAGACCCACCTATACAGTAACGGTATTTAATTATGAAGATTAGCTGAGTAGCTGACCCTGTTAGTCCGTTCTTGCAAGAGTCAAGAGTAAGGGCATAATCTTTCTGCTTTTTAAATAAAATAGGATTTCCCTGCTTAATGAATACCATTTGCTACCAATGGGGAATTCTTTCTCATCTTAAATTAAATTAAAAGTGGAAGTGATTGGATTTGTACCAATGGCAACCATAAATTAATTTGATATCACAATAGAAGGGTATGATAGCTCTTTTTTAGATTTTTAGCTATTTTAATTTTTCGTATCGTATAGTGAATGGTGGTCTTCATTCTATCCTATTCACTGGTACTGATCATTTATACCGGATCAATTGTTTTTGGCCTAGTCCATGATCTGAACGAGTCGCACATACACCCTAGTACATGTTCCTCGTCGCTGAGGACATCCCCGAAGAGCGGGAGATTTCGTGACATTTTTAATTGGCTGTCTTGTGTTTCTAATAAGTTGTTTAATAGTTGGCATGTTGAATCATATACATAATGGACTGGTTTAGATCGATCCTAACCGGATAATTATGAATCATTTTTATATTAATGGATTCATAGAATATTAATATTGTATTAAACCTGGTAAGAAGATAAAATCTAAAATTGTATATTTGTGTGAAATTCCTCTTATTTTTTATTCAACTGCTACAAGATCAACAAGTCCGTGAGCTTGGGCTTCTGGTGCTGACATAAAAACATCTCTTTCCATGTCTTCGGAAATAACCCATAAGGATTTGCCCGTTCTCTGTACATAAACCCTTGTGATGGTTTCGCGCAGCTTCAGTAGTTCTTCCGCTTCCAGGATAAATTCTCCTGTCTGTGCCTCATAAAAAGAACTAGCAGGTTGATGGATCATTACCCTGATGATATAACATAATAAATAATTATTCTATCTCGTATGATGAAAGGTGAAAAATAATATAATAAGAAAAAAGAAAGATAGAATTGAACAACCGTACAGGCATCTTTTGCACAACATTGCATACGGCTCTACAATGGAATTCACTTTTATACCTATACCTTTTTTTTACCTTACATTGAATATATAGAAAAGAAATTTAAATTAAATTGAAATTATAGAGTCTATCATATTCACATAGGTAAATGATCCAACAACCACCCTTCTTTTTGGATTTTTGGAATAGTTAACAATATACTATGATGGTTCCGTTGCTTTATATATTAATTTCGTCTGTTATTTAGCAATCCCAAAGTTTCTTTTTTTATTTTCAAATATCAAATAAAAAATAAAAATAAGTAAAAAAAAAGAAATCTTATTTTTGTATTCTTTCATAAAAATAATATATATTATATTGTTAAGAGTTTTTCGGTGTGAAACCAAAAAAGTTTGTGACGCTGAAATGGGTCTCCTGATATATCAGATAAAATGGGAAATACCCTTTATCTCATACTACTCTTTCGATACATAATGGAATGGAACGATTTTGAAAAAAAAAAAGATTCTCGTATCGAATTCGAAGTGCCATGCTATTATTACTTAATATTCATATTTCATATATCGCGAAGGCATAGTCTTCTTTTTTCTCTCAAATAAAATAAAAAACTCATTGGCGCCAAGCGTGAGGGAATGCTAGACGTTTGGTAATTTCTCCTCCGACCAGAATAAAAGATCCCATTGAAGCGGCTAATCCCATGCATATTGTTTGTACGTCTGGTTGCACAAATTGCATGGTATCATAAATACCTAATCCAGGTATTACCCATCCCCCGGGAGAGTTTATAAACAAATAGAGATCCTTGGTATCATCCTCTATACTGAGATATACCATAAGACCAATAAGTTGATTCGAGATCTCGCTATCAACCTCTTGGCCTAAAAAAAGTAATCTTTCTCGATAAAGTCGGTTGATTGGGATAAAATTTTATCCCTTCGGAACCGTACACGCATCTTTTGATGCATACAGTTCAACACAAATCGCGAAAAAAACAAGAATCAATGTGTAGATTCTTATTTTTTTCTTTTGTCATAGCAAGCTCTGTCTAACTTGTAACAAAGGGTCTTTTTCTTTCATTTAAAAAAAAGATGAGTTTTGGTCTTTTTCTATTTATATAGAAATAGAATTTCTATATATAAATAAATAAAAAAACTTATCGAATTAACTTCTCATTGATGTATTGTTTCATCGGAATCCAATCCAAATCACGATGTAATTTTCTTGTTCCTGAATGGTCTTCTTGAATTCTTTTAGGTTTATGCTCTACTCCGAGTAAAGATCGGACCGATTTTTATTTGCATATATAGGACAAATGCCCCAATACTACGTCTTTTTGCTACGACTTCTTTCTTCTTCAATTTATTTCATATCTCCCGCCAAATATTAAATATTCAATGCATTCATCATATTATTCGATTTATTAACAGTTTTAGATCACTTTATTATATTAGGAATTATAAATCGAATATTATATAAATATAAATAAATTCTAAATAGAATATGATATATATTAAGTATTAAGTAGAAATCATAGATATATTACCTATTGGTTTTTTTGTTTTTTTTCTAAACGGAGCCTGGATACTTCATTTTATTGTTTGAACCAAGCCAACCATAAATTATTCTAATTGTTAATATTAATCTGTCTACCCCCCTAAAAAATAGATTGAATTCTACTTCATTGCATTTCACGCTCCAAATTTAGGATAATTCAATCAATCTTTGTTGGGCGAAAGAGAGGATATCTCGATCGGGAAAGAGAACGGGGAAATACCATATGACCCAATATATCTGACAAGTCGCACTATACGTCAACCCACGATGCATCTTCGTCTCCAGGACTTCGAAAAGGTACTTTTGGAACACCAATAGGCATTAAATGAAAGAAAAATTAAGTACTATATCTCACTTTGATGTGAAAACGTAAAAATAGGTTTATTGTCTTAATAATATTTTGTCTTTTATCATATTTTATCCATAGATTGAATAAGTTCATAAAAAGGAAGACAGAATCAATAAAGGAAAATTCTTACAAGTGGGGCCTTTCGATGATGAATAAATATAGATGCAGTTACTCATATAAAATGCTAGCAACGCCCTACCATTGCGTATTGGTACTTATCGGGTGTAGAATAAATCTGCTTCTTTTTGTTCCTACGAACAAAATTGTTCCATTATTATTCAAAGACATTCTTACTAAAAGAATATAGAATTCTTAGTAAAAGAATAGAACAAATATTAATCCTTTCCCGGATATAATCCACTAAAAAAGTAAAGACCATAGTCTAGTTTTTTTTTACAGTGCAAGAAAGTTACATAGCGTCTATTTTTGATTGATATAAGGGGTATTTCCATGGGTTTGCCTTGGTATCGTGTTCATACGGTCGTATTGAATGATCCCGGCCGTTTGATTTCTGTCCATATAATGCATACAGCTCTGGTTGCTGGTTGGGCCGGTTCGATGGCTCTATATGAATTAGCTTTTTTTGATCCCTCTGACCCTGTTCTTGATCCAATGTGGAGACAGGGTATGTTCGTTATACCCTTCATGACTCGTTTAGGAATAACCAATTCATGGGGTGGTTGGAGTATTACTGGGGGGACTATAACGAATCCGGGTATTTGGAGTTACGAAGGTGTGGCTGGTGCACATATTGTGTTTTCTGGCTTGTGCTTTTTGGCAGCTATCTGGCATTGGGTGTATTGGGATCTAGAAATATTTTGTGATGAACGTACAGGAAAACCCTCTTTGGATTTGCCCAAGATCTTTGGAATTCATTTATTTCTCTCAGGAGTGGCGTGTTTTGGTTTTGGCGCATTTCATGTAACAGGATTGTATGGTCCTGGAATATGGGTATCCGATCCTTATGGACTAACAGGAAGGGTACAAGCGGTAAATCCAGCATGGGGTGTGGAAGGTTTTGATCCTTTTGTTCCGGGAGGAATCGCCTCTCATCATATTGCAGCAGGAACCTTGGGCATATTGGCGGGTCTATTCCATCTTAGTGTCCGTCCGCCCCAACGTCTATACAAAGGATTACGTATGGGAAATATTGAAACCGTCCTTTCCAGTAGTATCGCTGCTGTCTTTTTTGCAGCTTTTGTAGTTGCTGGAACTATGTGGTATGGCTCGGCAACTACCCCGATTGAATTATTTGGTCCCACTCGTTATCAATGGGATCAAGGATACTTCCAACAAGAAATCTATCGAAGAGTTAGTGCTGGACTAGCCGAAAATCAAAGTTTATCTGAAGCTTGGTCTAAAATTCCTGAAAAATTAGCCTTTTATGATTACATCGGCAATAATCCGGCAAAGGGGGGGTTATTCAGAGCGGGATCAATGGACAACGGGGATGGAATAGCTGTTGGTTGGTTAGGACACCCGATCTTTAGAGATAAAGAAGGGCGTGAACTTTATGTACGTCGTATGCCTACTTTTTTTGAAACATTTCCGGTTGTTTTGGTAGACGGAGATGGAATTGTTAGAGCCGATGTTCCTTTTAGAAGGGCAGAATCGAAATATAGTGTCGAACAAGTAGGTGTAACTGTTGAGTTCTATGGCGGTGAACTCAATGGAGTCAGTTATAGTGATCCAGCTACTGTAAAAAAATATGCTAGACGTGCTCAATTGGGTGAGATTTTTGAATTAGATCGTGCTACTTTGAAATCCGATGGTGTTTTTCGTAGTAGTCCGAGGGGTTGGTTTACTTTTGGACATGCTTCCTTTGCTTTGCTCTTCTTCTTCGGACACATTTGGCATGGTGCTAGAACCTTGTTCAGGGATGTTTTTGCTGGTATTGACCCGGATTTGGATGCTCAAGTGGAATTTGGAGCATTCCAAAAACTTGGAGATCCAACTACAAGAAGGCAAGTAGTCTGATACAATATTGTTTTGTTATTTTTTGTCTTTAGTTTTTTGATTTGATATAGGCTACTGGATAAATCTTGATTTGAATCGCTGTCTTTTTTTTGACTCTTGCTCCGTTCTTTCTTTATCCGGGAGACGATCTAGCTCAAATAAACAGGTATGGAAGCTATAATTGTAAACCACGATCGAATCTATGGAAGCATTGGTTTATACATTCCTATTAGTCTCAACTCTAGGAATAATCTTTTTCGCTATCTTTTTTCGAGAACCGCCTAAAGTTCCAACTAAAAAGATGAAATGATTTTTCATTATCTCAATTGTTTTCATTATCTCAATTGAAAGTAATGAGCCTGCCAATATTGAGCAGGCTCATTACTTCAACTAGTCTCCGTGTTCCTCGAATGGGTCTCTTAGTTGTTGAGAGGGTTGCCCAAAAGCAGTATATAAGGCGTACCCAGTAAAACTTACAAGTAAACCAGATATAAAGATGGCAAGGAGCGTTGCTGTTTCCATTATTATATAGATATAGTTTGAAGACCACAATGGATCTATGCTAAGATCATTTATTTACGACGGAATGGTATACAAAGTCAATAGATCTCAATGAATATAAAATAGGATTTATGGCTACACAAACCGTTGAGGGTAGTTCTAGATCTGGTTCAAGACGAACTAGTGTAGGGAATTTATTGAAACCTTTGAATTCAGAATATGGTAAAGTAGCTCCTGGGTGGGGAACTACTCCTTTGATGGGTATCGCAATGGCTCTATTTGCGATATTCCTATCTATTATTTTGGAGATTTATAATTCTTCTATTTTACTGGACGGAATTTCAATGAATTAGATTCATAAGAACTATTACCTAGCTTTTCAATACAAAGTGAAGCTTTTAGGTCTCTGATTTTTATCCCATTCTATTTTTATTTTGTTAGTTCGACCGTGAAATTTCTTTGTTTCTGTATTTCTGGAATATGAGTGTGCGACTTGTTATATTATAATTGATCCTATGGATAGTACAGAGAATAAGTTTGTCATCTTGCTAGAGATGGTTTTACTTCGTCGGATATTCTCATTCTATGCTAGTATCTGAAGCACGGAATATGTAAAATAGATTACATAGTATTAGAACTATGATTCATACTTAATATTCAGACCTCGTGGCCGGACTTTAATTTTTTCTTCAAAGAGTTAGATTTAGAAGTTATAAATTGAAAGGTTTTTATTCTTTCAAATTCCCATTTATGCTTATTTTGATCAAAGTCCAAGGGTTTCTTTATATTTTTAGTCATTATGTTTATTCATTGAATAAGTGATGATCCAATGGTTCTTACTCAAGGAATTTTTGAACTTAGTTTGACAAGGTTTTATTGACTCATCGTGGTTCTAGTATGAATCTGAGGTTTTAATTGATTCATAGGGTCTTAACAAGAGAATCCCTATTAATAATAAAGAAAACAGTAGTAAAGTATCATTCCACTAACAAAACAATAAAAAAAAATAGGTAATATAGAAGATTCAAGAGGCCTGATCAACATATAGATAATTAGATAATGAGCCGACTTGATATTTTGGCATTATAACCACAATAAAGAGCTTTCGGGTTTTTATTCTTTCCTATCTTCAGAAAAGAGTGCATCATACAATTAGGAATAGGAAGTTTCGAACACATATCCGATAGAACCTGTATTTGGGTCTTCTGTTTGAGCTGTACGAGATGAAATTCTCATATACGGTTCTCAGAGGGGGAGTACCTCGGTTTACCTATCTCAATAAAATCTATGATTGGTTCGAAGAACGTCTTGAGATTCAGGCAATTGCGGACGATATAACTAGTAAATATGTTCCTCCTCATGTCAACATATTTTATTGTCTAGGAGGAATTACGCTTACTTGTTTTTTAGTACAAGTAGCTACAGGGTTTGCTATGACTTTTTATTATCGTCCGACCGTTACGGAGGCTTTTGCTTCTGTTCAATATATAATGACTGAAGTTAACTTTGGTTGGTTAATCCGATCAGTTCATCGATGGTCGGCAAGTATGATGGTACTAATGATGATTCTTCACGTATTTCGTGTTTATCTCACTGGTGGCTTTAAAAAACCTCGCGAATTGACTTGGGTTACAGGTGTAGTTTTGGGTGTATTGACCGCATCTTTTGGTGTAACTGGTTATTCCTTACCTTGGGACCAAATCGGTTATTGGGCAGTAAAAATTGTAACAGGTGTACCGGAAGCGATTCCTCTAATAGGATCACCCTTAGTAGAGTTATTACGTGGAAGTGCTAGTGTGGGACAATCCACTTTGACTCGTTTTTATAGTTTACACACTTTTGTATTACCTCTTCTTACTGCCGTATTTATGTTAATGCATTTCCTAATGATACGTAAGCAAGGTATTTCTGGCCCTTTATAGAAAGTATATATCATAGCTATTTGTAATCAATCATTTATCACTTGGGGTAGGAACAATAGTATTTCATTGCTACAAATATGGATTATTGAAAAGAATAAGACATGTATTTGGATATTTTTCTTCAACTCTACAAAAATATATTAAGTGTATTATTTATTTGGCACTCATAGTTGAAGTGAATTCTTCGAAGATAAAATGGATTATGGGAGTGTGTGACTTGAACTATTGATTGGGCTGTGTAGAATATATGTCCTTATCTGCCACATTTGACTTCACAATAAAAAATGTGTCTTTATTCCAACCACCGCGAAAGCTCCATACAGAGGATAGGCTGGTTCATTTGAAGAGAATCCTTTTTCTATGATCAAACTCGATCATGTCGTGTATGAACAGGCTCCGTAAGATCCAGTCGAAAGAATAAGTGATGTGGTATAATTTTTATTTTTTTATTATGTTTTATATATTTCACTTACTTATATATATTTCACTTACTTAATAGTATGTAAATAGATTCATTTCCTTTGCATTGACTTGATTTATTATACTATCGGAGTGAAAGAAGAGATCTAAAGAAGAACAGAAGCTAAATTTTATTAGT